CCTGAATGGGTTACTATGTGGATACAATATCTATATATACAACCTATACGTAGATATAATCTAATAATATTATATATAATATTATATATATATTAAGTATATATACATAAGTACATACAGTAGACTCATACTTGCTAGTGGCTTATTATTGAATAATAAAATCGATTTCCCCAGCAAGTCTAGGGGAAAATGTAATGAATTGTTTCAAGACCGAACCTAATTCCTTTTCTTTCATTGAATGAATTGATTCCCATCAGAATCAAGTTCACTTACACGTACACCTGCCAATTCGACATAAATTTCAAGGTATTTCATCGAGTCCTGTGATGAAGAAATTATCGAAAATTGTTTGAATTTAGTTCAGGGGACAAGACAGGTAGAATTTTTTCATCACGCTTACTAAATTTATCGTTTGTTAATTTCCTTCTTTTATTGTGAGATATTCTTATCTCATCTTAACAATAAATGAATCAATGAATGGAAGAATGAAAGCGAAAGAAGTGGAACTTAACCCCCTTTTTGTTTTTGTTTTGGACCAGCGACTACCCCCAAACCCTATACTTTGTATTATTTACACTTTTTTTATATTAGACGAAATAATATAGATTTCGATACTAGATTTCTATTTTATATATAGAGTAGAGAATGCCCATTCTAATAAATGATTCATGAATATGACTGACGAATCAAAAAGTTCTCTGCAATTAGGAAAAGCGGAAAGATTCCTCGGATCTAATCATACCATTCCATTATATTGACAATTTCAAAAAACTGTTCATACTATGATCATAGTATCATGGCGGTTAGGCAAGTAGGCCCCCATCGTCTAGTGGTTCAGGACATCTCTCTTTCAAGGAGGCAGCGGGGATTCGACTTCCCCTGGGGGTAGGGTACTACGAAAGGAAGTTGATCACGAATTACCAATAGTCCTACAAGTAATTCTTCCTCTTCCTGGGTCGATGCCCGAGCGGTTAATGGGGACGGACTGTAAATTCGTTGGCAATATGTCTACGCTGGTTCAAATCCAGCTCGGCCCACTAATTCGCCAATCTACCACGTATAATCCCCGTGCCCTTCAAAAATACTCGATACGGAGATAAAGAATCCCAATTTCTGCTAGATCCCTTATTTCCCTGGGATTGTAGTTCAATTGGTCAGAGCACCGCCCTGTCAAGGCGGAAGCTGCGGGTTCGAGCCCCGTCAGTCCCGACGGATCCACTAAATACATGAATCAATTCGAAAGGGGGCCAGGGGCAGAATTTCATTCCCAAAGAAAAGAAAAAAGACCTTTTTTCTTTTCTTTGGGGTAGGAGAAAAACATATGTGGGCGGATTAATACAATTATCGGTAGCATTATAGTAAGCATTTCAAGAAATCCTGGATCCGTTTTTTCGATTGTTCCCGATCCATGGAATAGAATACTATATGTTTTTGGAGAGGGACACGCATACACAAATGGAATTCACAATAAAAAATGAATTTAACTAAATTCCCCCAAGAGTAAGAGAATTAGAAGACTTTTCTAGATTAAACAATTTCTCTTTATGGCTCCGATTTTGTATAACCTCAATTACTAATTTAAAAATGGATTGCATTCAAATTGCACACTGAGCTTTTGATATCGCTAATAACCTACGGAAGGGGGTAAAAGACAGATCAATCAAAGATACCAGTCCTCTTAGCAATGGAATAATAAATTCGTTTCTTTCTTGTTTTGATTTGTAACTATGTGACTAATGGAAGTGGAAGGGCAATCTGATGATACTTCATCAGATGATTGTACGTAGAGTAGATTATAGAAAAAAAGAACGGAAACAGACGATAAATAAAGGAATTTTGGATCGGGTCCGGAATCCAAGCTGGGTTCGGTATGGATAAAAGAACTTCCTATGTTATACTATTCCATTTTCGACGAGAAATTGATTTGACAGCTCAGATATTGTTATTCATGATATTGATCCGATTCAAAACCAGCGAGATTGAGAGGGAATTCATTCATTGAATTTACAGGTGAAAGGGTTATCATCTCTATGGGACTAAATCCCGAGTTATTGCGAAGTAAAAAAAGATTAGATTATGGAAGTAAATATTCTTGCATTTATTGCTACTGCACTATTCATTCTAGTTCCTACCGCCTTTCTACTTATCATTTACGTAAAAACAGTCAGTCAAAATGATTAATTAATTAATCATTAATTTGAAATTTGAATTAAACTTGACTTCTGAGTTCTTATCCAAAATTGACGAAATAAAATGAAAAGGATTCCAATTTTCGCGTCTTAAATGAAACTTAAATGAAATAAGCGGACTATAATCGGCAGTATTCTAATAGATAGATCGTATGGTAGAAAGAAATAGATGAATCTTTCGACCATATGATCTATTGGTATTATTGTAGTGTATAAAGTTGTACTCTAGAATAAAAGTAGAGGCTTAATATAGATTAAGATTAATATACAATATTATATATGTATGTGGATATCAATTCCATATATGGAATTGACATAGCACCCAATTCTATTTATTTGCTACACCTATTTGTATTTGTTTCGATCAATCTGAAATAATCGTTTTACTCTTATTCTTATGTCTTATGGTTCTAATTACTAGTTACTAGATTTTTTCTGATTTTCAATACGAATCTCGGTATCTATCAAAAGAAATAAATCAATGAAGGAAAAATGATAGGGGTTTCTATTAATAAAATAAAAGCATTCCGAAGAAGTAATTGATTGAACCATCAACAGGAGTTTCATGGACACTTCTCGGAGTTCGAAAAGGAAGAGTAAACCTTAACGTTAACGCCTGGAACCATGATATGAAATGTGAGTCGATAAAGCATAAATAAAATTTCTAAAATTAGAAAGCAGTCGGTAAATGTGCGATATGCCACTCGCCTGAGGGAAGATCCTCCTATCTATATTATCTCGTTAGACAACCGCTATGTTTATACCATTTCTCATAGAAAGTGCGTATACACTTAACAAAACGACTTCTTCTTTGAACAGTAAACAGGGAAACAAATCAAATAATAAGAATAAAAAGGGTCTGGTCTTCCTTAGTATCCATCTATAAGCCTGGTAAGAGCTCGTTGATTGAAATAAAAAATTTAGGAAAAATTGGATTGGACTAAATTTCCTATCATTTTGATTCCTTTCGAAATACAAAGACGAAATACAAAGATAGGAATCAACGAAATATCTCTTTAATTGAAAGAGTATGATTCATATAATACATTACTTCATCCGAATCCAATGGAATTCGAAATGAAGATCTTTTGATTTTCATTTGAAATAGTCCAAAACGCGTTGCAGAACGATCTAGAAAACAATTGATACATTTTGATTCCCCAACTCAATTAGTAATACCCCTAGAGTCCACTTCTTCCCCACACTACGAGTGAAAGGGAAAATGTAAAGACTACCATTAAAGCAGCCCAAGCGAGACTTACTATATCCATGTGAATTATGTCCCCTTATTTCTATAACTATGAAGGAATTATTCCATCATTCCTCATTAATAATAGTATAGTGGAATCGGGGGCGCAGAGTCAAAAGGGGATTCTGATCGAACACTATTGATAAACCAATTCACTAAATCCACTCATTTTATAAAAAAAAAATTCCTATATGATGATTTCAATCAGGAAAGATGAAACATAAGCAAAATGCGTAGTAACATCTCGAGGGAATGCTCCTAATGGAACGTGTAGGAATAATAAGGCCTATTTTTTTGTTGATCCTCATAAGTAAATAAGTAAAAAGCGGATAATCCTTATCTAAAATTCTAAAATCCCATTTGATCTAATTCGTACCCTTTCCATTTTTCTCTGTGAAAGAGTAGGGAGACAGTATAAGTATATTCTTGATTAGGGGTTGCCGAAAAGAAATTGTTTCTCTTTTTGCCTTTGCCCTTTACTAGAATTGAAATTCAAAGTGAATTATCCATCCAATCGAATATTGATTGGATACCCGAGGACTGAGAAGTTCTTGGGAGTCCGTCGTATATAAAGTATCTTCTGTCCCCCCACCACTATTGTAATCGAATTCTATTTCCTATCCAGGCTCTCCAATCTAATTCAAGGTCCAGCCATTCGGCACTAGATTAGTAATACAACGATTAGTAGTAGAAGGGAATCTCGAAGTCTTGATAACCCGTCTACCATTAGAATATTTCCTTGAATCCTAGATACGAGGATTTACAGAAAAGAAAACCCCCACCCCAGCCGGATGCTTCGAATCAAACAAATATCAACGGTCCACTTTTGCTGGGAAATACTTCGGCGAGTTATATCAGCAGAACAGAAGAAGATATTTCGAGTCTTTTGTTTTGTTGATCAGGCGACACCCGGATTTGAACTGGGGAAAAAGGATTTGCAGTCCCCCGCCTTACCACTCGGCCATGCCGCCAAAATGATAGAAAATCTATGAAATTTTTCCTGCAGTACGGAACTTTCTTTTATTTTATTGGATTTGCACCTTGAGTTCCGTTTTTCTTAACTTAGAATCCTTTTCTTTCCTAATCCTAAAAGAAATCCTTCCCACCTTTTGATTGGATTGGATCCACCCATCTCAAAATAGCCAACTTCTCTCACTTTCTATTGAAAAATAAAATGTGGATTTTCATTCGCAAAAGTCCAAATTTATGACAAATTGGAACCATTAACTATTGACTGCTGACTGCGAATTCATGAACGATTTGAATCTCCAAATTGGATTTTCTTTTCCTAATGACATGAGAAAATACAAATTGATACATCAGTATCCTTCTCAATTTCCATTATAACAACAATTATGAGTCTATGTAAACCCCAGAGCAGAAATTGTTACACAGATATTTATTATTTTCTTTCTATATGTTGATGTTGCCTATAAGTAATTCTCAGAAAATTATCATATTTCCATTTTGAATTGAATAGAAAATCGAAATTTTCTTTTAATAGATAATAGAGCGCAACCCGTGCTGCCACAAATAGAACGTCAATACAATAAACACCACAA